CGCCGAAGGTCCCCCTTACGTAATAGGGGTTCAGTTAAGGGGGGTGCACACCGTGGTCAAATCTGCATGAAAAACCGCGGGGAATCATTAGTATTAAGTATTATGCTCCCGCACCCCCTATCTCTTAAAGGCTCTGCGCTCCCGCATTCTGATTGATCCTGTGCAATGTTGTAATCCTGCTGTTCCTTTATCCCCCGCTCCGCAGCTGCTGGAGACTTAGTCATATTTTGAGCCTTTTGCGGTACTGATTGATGTTATGGGGGATTACTTGGGTTGGCCGGACTGTTTGTTTGCGAAGGCCGAAGGACTTAAAAATGAGGTTTTTGGTGTTATTGGACAGAATTGGTGCCGTTTTCCCACGCCTCATTTTCCATAATATGATTATGAGCTGCAGAACGCTTGAAGCTGGAATTTGAGCATTGAATTTGGAACACAGGCCAAACTACGCTCCTAGGCTCCCTTCTTCGAGGTTGATTCCCCCAGATCAAATGACAAGGAGCCAAAAGCGAAGATGGCAGCGGAGGAATCTGATGGCTAGGCGAATGGGGGGTTGAATACTCCGAGTCAACAGGGTTGGTTGGAAAGCCTCAGAAGAGCCGTGATAAAGAACAGTCTCGGAATAAGGAGCCCGAAGGGAAATCAAAGCGGGATATGGATCAAATCCTCCTCCCCCAAAATGTACCAAACTCAACATAGATGGATCAGCTGCTATGGGAGAGAGTGCAGGTGGTGGTATCCTGAGAAAGAGTTAAGGTCCAATTTTTTTCCTTCTCTTCATTCTATCACAATGGTACTAACATGATGGCTGAGACTAGAGCTCTCAGAGATGGGTTCAAACTATGTTCTGATAAGGGCATCCTAGTGAATGACATCGAATCTGATTCCAAAGTTATGGTGGACTCCATCCTTGGTCTTATATCCACCCCTTGACATGTGCTTTACTTGATCAGAGAATGCATCAGCTTATTGTCTTCTGGCATGATGGTTTCTCACATCTATAGACAAGGCAACTCAATTGCAGACAGACTGGCTTCTCATGCTGACTCTCACAGGTCTGATTGCATCGTTGAAGCTGCTTCTTTTCTCTTGCAAACAAGCCTACTACAATGACAAGGAAGGCCTTGACTCTTCTTCCTGTTCCCGGAATGCTTTCTTTCATCAAAGTCACGTAAGAAATAGAAAACGTACAACTCGTACAACTAAAGGCTTGTCAATTCTTGGTGTAATACTCACTCTCAAATGATGGGTGTCAGAATTTCTCACTTTTCAGGCAGTCTCATCCGTGTAAGAATTAGGAATTCCTCTTCCAACTCGTCCCAGAATGGGCGTTATGGCAAAGAACAAGAAGAAAACTAAAGGGGAAATTTGTCCAATAGTCACAAATGGTGCCTCCACAGGTTGACATCCGATCCAACCTAGTAGTAAGCGATCCGCCAAAAGCAACCAAAATATTCCTTGGTGAATCGGGCGAAAACTTGAACTACGTACATACATACTTTTAAAAAAAGGTAAAGCCAACAGACATATAAAAACTGGTGCTATTGCGGCTACACCTCCCGCTTTGTCAGGTATACTACGAAGAATGGCATGGATCGGTAGGAAATACCATTCCGGTACAATATGAGGCGGGGTGGACATCGGATTAGCAGGTATATAATTGTCGGGATGCCCCAAAACATTAGGAGCATAAAAAATAAAAATGGAAGAAAAGATAGCAAAAGCTACCCAACCTACTAGATCCTTTACATAAAAATAAGGGTAAGAAGCAATTTTATCCATCTCTGAATGTACACCCAATGGATTATTTGATCCATATTGATGCAATGCGGCCAGATGAAGAAGACTGGCGCCTACTAAAAGAAAGGGGAGTAAATGATGAAGACTAAAAAAACGATTTAAGGTGGCATTGTCCACGGAGAAACCACCCCAAAGCCAAGTCACTATGGTATCTCCTACTACAGGTATGGCGCTAGCTAAGCTTGTAATTACTGTAGCCCCCCAAAAGCTCATCTGACCCCAAGGTGGTACGTATCCTATAAAAGCTGTCACAATCATTAATAGTAAGATTACAACTCCGACACACCGAACAAATTCCCTAGGACTGCTATAACTCGCATGATATAGACCACGAAAAAGATGAAGGTGAACCACAATGAGAAACATACTTGCCCCATTAGCATGCATATAACGGAGCAACCAGCCCCCTTCAACATCTCTCATAATGTGTTCTACGCTGTTGAAAGCTAGATCCACATGAGGTGTGTAATGCATAGCTAAAAAAACGCCAGTCACTATCTGAATGACTAAACAAATACCAGCTAACGGACCGAACCCCCACCAATAACTAAGATTGCTCGGGGTTGGATAATCTATCAAATGCTGATTAAGTATGGAGAATATAGGTTGTTTAAGAATCGATAATCGTTGGTTCCTTATAGTCATTTATTTTTATTTTTTAGAAAGAGAACTCTGGTTCCCTCACCTTTTAGCGTTCTGGGGCCTTTATATAAATAGAATATAAAAAAAAAGATATCAAATTAAAGTACCCTTAGAGTAGGGCGAAAGAAAGTCAATATGAGATTTTCGTTGGTTTTTCCAACGAAACAGTGAAAGATGCTGTTTTATACATAGTTGATTAGATCAAGCAAATTCAGCAGCTCCTCGCATCCCCAACTACGAGTGCCACATAACATCACATCATAGTAGGCATCCGTCAGAAAGCCGTGCTGAATAGCTTCATCACCAAGCATTGCCAGAACAAGGTCCGGCATGGTCCATTCTGGGGGTAAGACCCTCCCGGCTTCATGCACACACTTGCTGTATTCCTCACAAATTCTCTGAAACAATCGGTCAAAGTCAGGCGGAGCACTCTCCGCCTCGGACGCAGTTGACAAACTAGGGGAAGTCCCCGAAGAAGGGAAGGAAGTAAAATCGGTATACATGAGAAAGTCCATCTCGCTAGGCGTTGGATCCCCATAGAGTAGAAGTTCCGCACTATTCATGGCGTTTGGCGCATTCTTTGACTGCTCTGCTCCCGCCAAAAAACGGGAAAAGACTTTTCGGAAATCGCCGGCGGTTGGTCCGGAAAGACATGGGACTTTTTGGGCGTAAAAGTGCTTCTCTTACGAAATTACGAGTTGGATGAACAGATCGCCTTTACAAGGTTTCCTACTCACTCTATTGAGTTACAGCCGGGTTCTGCAAGGAAGCATCTCGACAGGCCCGCAACCAGTGGTTGATGCCCCACCCGAGCTCTCCATACTCGATTTATCAAGGAGAGTTTTACCAACCCTGCCATCCTAGAACGTTAGCGTACAAGAGGGGCATTTCTCAATTGAGTTAGTCACACATGGAATCTCAGATGTGGAAGTTTGATTCCGATTTATTTGGCGTTTAGTTGGCTGCACTCTAGGTCTCACCTAAGATCCTTAGTCTATCCGAGGCTATCGTTAACTGGGGCACGATAGAACCGATGGTCAGTACCTCTTTACTAGGGAAGGGTTTCCCGGGGGATAGCTCTGGTTCGTGCGCATTAGAAGTAGACATGAGTGGTTGTCTTAGCGCGCATCGAAGCGACATGCGTGAAAGACCTTGCCTCAGTGCCTTTGAGGGATTCCTTCTCGCTTGCTTGCTGTCTAAGCTCTTCGATCCTGCCTTGCTTTGATTCTTGCGCTTGCTTGTGCCCCCTTCTTTCTTTGGCGCTTGCCTGGATCGCTATCTTACTAGCAGTAGTGCTGTTTTCTATTTGAGCTTCTCTTTTTCCTTTTATCGAGCATAATGATTCGAATCGGGCTTTTTGGTCAAATTCTTTGCCGAAAGAGTTCTCCCTTATCGGATGGCATCAGATGCCGGTGGCGGTTAGCGTTCTTTATGGGTCTTATTCGGTGCCAGTGGCCTCTTAGCTTTGTGGGCGATATCGGATGGTTGGTATCTCACCGCATAAGTGTCAGGGATGGCGTAGTTCATTAGTGCTTTCCCGAGGATGTCTGTGCGTGCTCTCCCGTCTTTAGTCTTTCTCGGCGTCAACCCCAAATACGAAAAAAAGAATTTGAGCATTACCCGCTCTATCAGATAGGACGACCTACTCCTTAGTTGAACCAGACTTTGCCACTCACCTTCATCCGAAAAAGAAAGAGACCGCACGAAAGCAGTTTTTCCTAAACGGTGATACCGCCAGGTTTGAAACTTCAATCTTTTGCATCTTGTGGTGAAGGGAAGCCCAGTTATTAGTAGCAAAAAGAGAAAGATGAAGGGCTTCGCTCCCAGGTTGATGGATCAAGAAATGAATGAAAGGTTGGAAGATCCTGCCCAGGGGGAGAAGTCTCAATGGGATGCATTTGCAGAGAGAAATAGAGATGCCGCTGCTACCAAAGGTGCACCCCGACAAAGCTACACTGCCTGAGGAATCATCCCATTTTCTCATATGAAGTCTATCAGCGGTGCTATTTACTATTCTTTCTAGTTCTGACTTGGGAAGCTGATCTCGATCTCAAGAGAAGCGTGACGATCATTCAAAAGGAGAAGGATCGGACAAAAGAAGGTGGTGACGACGGCCCGAGGATGGGATTCTTACCTCCAGGAGTGGTGACTTTGAGAGGTAGAGAGATTGGAAGCCTAAGCAGAGATCTTTCCTGCTTCAGAGCTATTCAGAGCTAATAGGATAGGTATTCTATTTGAAATAAGGGGGCTACCCTAAGGTGGGATAGTGTGTCAGTAAACGCGCAGTGGTTAAGGGCATAGACCTCTAGACAGGACAGATTCAATTGTGGGTTCCACCCGCTTCCAGTCGAGTTTTATAGATTCCGATAGAGTCACCGCTCGCTTTTGCTTTTGACAAGATGCCCTAGTCCTTTTGGTAAGCGTAAGCATTTCGTAAGCAGAAAAAACTAGATATTAAACTCCCGGTATCAGTTACAATGCTCACTATTACGGATCCCACGACGACAGCTCCCGCTGAAGCAATTGTTGCTGCGGAGGTAGCTAAATTACCTATCCGCTATAGACGGAAAAGGCATGCTGTGGCGGACTTAAATAAACCTTAGTTGAAAAAAAAAAAATGATTGGTGAACCAGAAAGAAATTATTGACCTTGATATAACCCTTTTTATACCGGAGTAAATGAAGACTCCTAGAATGGCACGCACGAAGAAGCCTACTCAGAGTAGGAATCCCGCACATTATAAAAAAAGGAAAATGGACCTGCAACTACCTTAGACTTTCTTTAAGGAAGATTGCAAATAAGAGCTGATCCTATAATTGTAATAGTAAGATTAGGATCCCGACTCATCTGTCAATTTAAGGCATATAAGGTAAATACATAGATCTAGGTAAACTTACGTATACTATACCTATACGGATCCTTTCTCTTATGAAAAGGAAAACTACGAGATAGCTATGCTGCAGTCAAAAAGACATATTTATGGATATGTACTAAGCCAGCTCTTTATACTAAGCCATATCAAAAAATGGGGTTCGATATAGGGAGTCTTTGCTGTTTACTGTTTACTTTACCTTTACCCAGCTTAAAGAACTGTGCCATAAATTCATAAGAACTGCTATTTGTAGAGCTTCTATAGCTTCGAGCCCTTTAGTTCGTTATCAAGCGTATAGCTTAGAGGGTGATCGCTGGCCACAAACTTGCAAGAGTCAGCTATTTGTTCACATTCAAGCATTCGTTCCCCACGTTCGAGCTAGTCGAATCAGTACTTATTGTTATACCGTTCGTGCCCCTCAGAGCCACTTAACTCGCTTTCAAGAATAAGAATCCTGCTTCCAATTAATAGACTGAAATGAAAACTTTTAAAGATGTTATGGAGGGTTTAAAAGTCATCGGTGCTGGAACTACTACAATTGCTTTAGCTGGAGCTGCAGTCGGAATTGGAAAGATATTCAGTTCGTTGATCCATTCAGTAGCACGGAGTCCGTAATTGGATACTAAATTGTTTGGTTATGCCATTTTAGGCTTTGCTCTCACGGAAGCCATTGCCTTGTTTACTCTTATGATGGCCTTTCTGATCTTATTCGTATTCTGAGATTCGCTACCGTCAGTAGCCTTCCTCCCAAGGCGAGCGAAGTGACGTGAGGCGAGCGTCTGAGTGAGTTGAGTGAGGAAGTGAGGGCCCTGTGGAAGCGGAGGGAGCGAAAGCTGGATCGGGTTTCACTGTTGTGTTGGTTAATGCCCAACCACCTTCAAGAAGGCAAAGAAGTCAACTTCATAACCTTTTCCATTATCAGTAGCAGCAGTGGACGAATCGAGACAATAAAAATACAGGTAGGAATCCGCTTATCTACTTGCCTTTCAACCTCAGAGCATTCAGTTCAGGTACCGCAGCGGTCGACGACTTGGCTGGGGCAGATCTTCACTCATTATCCTTCTTCGAACCTTTTGGTATGTATTGCCCCCTAACTATAGATCAGATCCAGCAGACGAGAAAGAAAATTCCGCACTGCTGCTGAGTCGTCGGACTTATCCACCAAGGGATTCGTGGAATTTCTGCGGATTGCGTTGGGGGAAATCTACCAAAGCTAGGCAGATAGATAGACTCCTTTCCCGCTGCTAAGGGAGAGCAAGAAAGAGAAAAATTCTTGTTTTTTAACCAGCGCCCCCTTTTGGGTATGCAGGTACTAAGAGTCCTCTCACTACCAACCAGCAGACATCATCTGGCTGGGTCTTGCCGGTATCAACAACGAGAAAAAAACTCCCAAATGGAAACAGCAACTAACTATGGCTCTTGGTGGGCCCAGACAACGTCCTAGGCGTAGGGGAGATCGGAGCAACAGGTAACGCCTAGACGACGTTTTTCTTCCTGGGCTGCAGTAAGTAGATCGAGAGGTCGTTTCGCCCCTTGTCCCCGAATATGGGTAATATGTTCTCATACAATGTTGCTCCAATCTGACCTAGCTGGCGAGCGATCCCAGTTCGCGACAGAGAACAAGACAGCAAGCGAGCGTACCTTTGTTCGCTTCTTCTCCACCAAGCACGGAAGTTTAAGGATAACTGTAGGTCGGTGGCTACCTAAGGAAACTCCGATTCGATCCGCCCCCCGGCTGGGAGGCATCTACCTCATCCCGATCACAAGGAGAGGTTCACTATGATGGGGGGTACTTCTTTTTTTCCCTTCCTGAAAGAATGAAATGCATAGGGGACCATCCTTTTGTTGCGGCATGCTCCTCAGATTTACGGATTCACAGGGGGCCTCAGGCCCTACTTAGTTGACTGACAATGACAAAGGCTTGCGAAACTAAGTAGGGCCTTTTGAATTGAATCTTAAGTAGTCTATCAGTGGTGCAAAGCTAATTGCCCCTTTTCAGTAGGGGGCGAAAGGTTAGACCTTAGAAAGTCAGCGAACAGCGGTTCTTCTATGTAGGTATGGCGTTCCCCCTTGACTCTCCTAACGTCGAGCTAAGTGATTTCGTAACCTTTTCGTAGCTTAGTAGAATGAAGGCTACGCACCGACGCTCTCTTTTCTATTAGCCTAAGCGTCTTCGCTAACTCGCTCGCCTACTATACCCTACTATACCACTTTTAGGGTAGGCTAGGCTAACTCAGCCGCTTACTTCTACTAATGTAGGGCTAAATAGCGCCTTTTCTTTTTAAAATAACCAATTTTCATTATTGCGAACCTATAGGTCCTTAGTAGCGTTGACAAAGAAGAACAGCCGGTTAAAAGACAACGAATCTTTTTATTTATATCTTAATTATATATATTTTTATATATAATAATTAAGAATAATGCAAATTTTAGGCCAGCTTGACAAGCTACCCTTCCTCTTGATCTGAGGTGCGAAGATCAAGATATCTTTTTTATGACTTCCATTCCACTTATTGATCCCGGCCCAGAAAAGTGACCGACCAGGGCCCTATTGATGAATGAAAGAAAGGCTTTATGAGCCCTGTAAGCCCACACCTGTGTAGAGTGGATCGTTCAACACCTGCGGCACAAACCCATTTTTGACCTATTGGTCCTAGTATCATAGGCGACCGAACGGCCGCCCCCTAATTACTAGACCGACCTGCTATAATAATTCCATAAACACCTAGCGAAGATATGGCAAACAAATAAAGTAGCCCTATGTTCGGATCTGACAATACCATACCATAATCAAAAGGTACAACGGCCCGGGCGACCAGACTTAACATAAATGTAGCCACTGGAGCCATTCTAAAAAGGGAGAAATTTGCACTACTTGGTGAAATAGGTTCTTTTATAATCAATTTAAAACCATCTGCTAGAGGTTGTAACAATCCAAACGATCCCACTACATCAGGACCCTTTCGACGTTGCACAAAAGCCATTACTTTACGTTCAGCTAGCACTAAAAAGGCTACTCCTAGTAGAAGTGGTAGAATTATTCCAAGTATTTCAGCTGGAACTGCTATGTACATTTTCAATTTTCTATTCACTCATGATCTGGCCTAGTCGACCCGATCATGATATTTCACTCATGATCTGGCCTGGTCGACCCAATCATGATATTGAAGGATGGGACCTTTTCTCGAAAAAGAAAGGAGATTCTATTTCTTCTTCCAAGCCCTTCTTAGAAGATGCAGCCAGTAAGCTCTCACTTATCTTCTTCATTTACGAAAATAGATAGATAAGAAAAGATGTCAGCCTCTCTTTTCTCGCGGAACACTCACTTAATGGGGCTATTTGAATTGGAAGACAACGACAAAAGTGAAAGAAGGAGGTCTATTTCGTTGATCGATGTCAATGGACCAAGAAATCTGTCCTTTGCTGAAAGCTCATAGGGTAAGAAGAATTGAAAGGTAGGTTTTGTCAGTGATTAAATGGAAAGGTCAGCTGGAGCGAAAACCAATCAAACTCAGAAAGATAGGTAGATCGAGCGCGCTGAGGGAAATTCGAGAGATCCGGAGACATGGCCACTACTGGCCTACGGTCCTTGCAGATTACATAGCACATGCTAAGAGCTGCGATGCCTGCCAGAGGTATGCAGGAATCCAGCACAAGCCGGCTTCCGAGTTATACCCGATTATAAAGCCTTGGCCATTTCGAGGGTGGGCCATGGATATCATCGGAAAGATCTATCCCAGATCTTAAAGAGGTCATACTTTTATCCTAGTATAGTAGCTACGGCCCAGCCTTCTCCACCTTCCGCCCTGGGTAGAAGCCGAGCCTCCCCAGAATGTGACTTCTACGGAGGTAATAAGGGTCTTATATATTACTGTTATTCGTCCAGATATTGCTTATGCAGTTCATGTAGTGAGTCAATTTGTGTCTGCTTCTACCGGTCCCCGTCGCGGCGTTAGGCGACATTCATTGGGTAATTCCGCAGAAGACCACACAGGCCATAGGTAACGGCTCTTATGCCTTGCCAGCAGAAATCAATCCAGAGACCGTCCTCCCTATCGCCCGCCCAATGCTTACTATCGAGATTGGTTCGTCGGGCTTGACTCCCATTCCAAAGTTTCCGAATTAGCTTTAGAGATTGAGCAAGTGTAAAAAGTATAGAGTGATCTGGTTTGCGCGGCTTTCGGGTTATGTCTACTAGAATAACAACCCGTAGTCTAGTTGAAACCCTCTTTTACAAGATTACAGACTAAAATGACTCGCTTTCTTTCTGAATCTGCTTTCTCTATTGACATATAAGAGTCTCGACTTGAGCGCTTCCTCGAAATAAAACGGCGAAGGAACGCCTTCTCTCTCGTGCTATGGCTTTGCTTCCTTATCTGGGGAGACGTGACTAAGCCTAAAAGGCGCTAGACGGCTGAGTCTGTTTAGTCGTGCCTATCCCCGAGAGTCACTCCTTCACTCACTTTCTTTCCTTATTTATGTGATTATGTGACACGTCTATCTTTGAAACTATTACCATTAGCTAAAAGACAAAGATGAAATGAAAGGTAAGGTCTAACTAAACCGGCTCAGTACTATGACCCCGACTCTGTTTATCTATCCCTTTCCCAATGAAAGTTTCATTCAAGTCGTCACCTTAGCGAAAGCACTAAGTAAGCAAACTACCTTAATGAAATATGAAAGCAGCTGAAAAGAAAGCCATTTAACGATAGTTATTCAAGGTGAAGTAAATCCCCTATATCTGATAGCTGTAACAGGCCTTCTTCTTACAGAGAAATGCCCCTATTGCGAATCTCTCTCATAAGAAAGAAGAGAGCTAGCATAAGCAGAGCTACCAGCTATACTACCAGAAGAGCAGCTACTATCAGTCCTAAAGAGCCAGTATCCGTCCTTCACTCTTAACTTAAGGAAAGGATAGACCTTAGCGCTTCCTCTTGATCACAGTAATGCGGGAAGTCTGGCTAAAGGAAGATAGCATATCATAAAGAGATGAAAAAAATCAAAATGAAGGCGTCAGCGAGGGACCTCTATAAAGTCATTATCTGATAGCTTTCACAGGGCTTCTTGCTAAAGAGAAATTGACATAGAGAGCGACTGATTCCAGGCTTAGTATCTTCGGTTTCATCTTATAGGCTGACTTGCATCACTCTAATAGGATTCCTTGCTTGCATCATATCGTACAAATAAGGCATTAGAGAGCCCTTTCTCTTCCTTTATTCGCCGCAGGAAGAAATTCCAACTATGCTGCCTTCTAACGATAGGACTGGAATCCGAGCTCCTAGGCAAAAGCTTGAAGCTTGAAGACAGAAAGAGAAGAGATTAACGGGATGCTTTATAGTCGAAGTTGCGCCTAATGCTTAATCTAACTATTAGGTACTATATTAGAGAAAGACTCAATCTGCCCAATACTATACGCTAGGAAGAACTTGATTAGGGTAGTAGCCCAGCTCTTGAAGGGGGAAGCACATAACTAATAGGGTTCAGGCTTATACGATTCATGTTATCCCCCCGAAGCCCCTATCGCCTGCCTGGAACTCCTGAATTCACTCTTTAACTAGAGGAAGCGCCTAAAAGGGAAGCAACTGGGCTAGACTGCTGATCTTATGGAGTAGTCTGACCCTGGGAAAGAGACTGTAATCGCTGCCGAGAATAAACATGCTGTGCCGGGTGACTGGAATCCTCTGAGGTCAGCTGAACAGGCTGACAATCGGCAGAAGATGCTGAGCAAAGCTGCTTGAAGCGTGAGGCTGATCCGTAACATCAACTGCAGAAGAATGCGGTTAGAGTTGATGAACAGGAGAAGGCCGCAATACTTCTCCATCATCATTCTCCCCTGGGGCTTATTAATTAGGTTAAGGAAAATATGAAGCGCCCCCATTAAAGAAAACATTCAAGGATACATCGAGTCTCTTGGATTTCACGTCATAGCGTCTATACCCGGACTGAGCATATCCAAGAAAGACACAAGTGGTTTCCTTGGGGGCAATTTCTCTCTTAACTGCGCAGGAATATGAACAAAAGACGTGCATCCAAACACTAAAAAATGCCTATAGTACTGCTCCAGTAAGAAGTTCGTGAGGTGCCGCTGCAGCTTCTTCCCTCTCTCTTCCCCGGCCCCGTCCCTTCTTTATGCACATCCATATACATAGCCGGTGTACAATCCGGTCATGCGGTTCTTTAAGTTCATTCACTCTAGGTTCTCTTACTTGCTCTAGTGGATGGCAAAGGCCAACCGAGAGGAATGAAATAGCTCGACTGTGAAAGAGAACGAATGGCTCAGGAATCAACTGGTTCCGAGCAGACTCGTGGAGCTGCAGTTTGGATTATCGTAGAAAGAATAAGAGGAGCCGTCTTAGGAAATGACTGAACTTAAAAGACAGATGACGCCCCAGCTTGACTCGAGATCAAGACTCCTTACAGCTCGCACCAATAGCGGAGCGGCCGGAGATTGATTGAAAAGGCGCAGCCCTGCCGCCCCCCTAGCCGCCTACCTACTCGTGTTCGTAGCTCGATCGGAGGTCAAGACTGTGGTCCGGCGGAAAAACAGAAGTCGTCCGTATCAAGTGATACGTGAATTGCTCAGTAGTGCTTCGCCACTACCGTAGCTGGCGGAAATAGCTTAATTGGTAGAGCATAGCCTTGCCAAGGCTGAGGTTGAGGGTTCAAGTCCCTCCTTCCGCTCCCGGCTTCGTCGTTTAGTGGTAACGAGTGTGCGCCCCTTTAGAGATAGGGGTGAGCAGCAAGCAGCCCCTTGTATAGGGTTCCAAACCTACCTTCCTAATAAGAAGAAAGGGGCAAGCCAAAACCTAGTCCTAACAAGTTGCTGGCTTTTCATCAGCCCTTGCGCGCTAGCCTTTTCCCTTACTAGTAAGGGGCTGCTAGTTGTAGCGCGCATTGTACTAGTGAATAGGAAAAGCGAATTGAGATTACTAATGACGGATGGAGGTTGAGGATAGAACATGTTCGGTCCCTCGCCCTTATCTCCTTCGCCGGAGACTGCAAATGATGGGAATCCTATCGATAAAGAAGAGGTATAAGCATCGCCTCTCGATCCAATCCGTCTTCCCTGGCCTCCCCAAAACACTCTTGATACGAAAGAGACCTCCCGCCATAGAGAAGAGATCTAAAGTCTGGGTCCCCTCGATCACCCTCCCTTGAAGCTGAACTGGTCGAGAGAGATGAACCCGCACCACATTTTATAACCTTCGAACCGAAAGCCCCAACTAGAGATGGAATTCCAGAACCTAAACCACTCCGTTGAGAGCTCCGTGACTCGTTCAAGGGAAGGTCCACCAATGATTGCCATTCTCCCCCTATCTGTCTCTTGATCCCTCATTCCACTAATCCGTTGTGACTTTACTGATTCATTCAAGGCATAGACTCCCTCTTTGTCTTATTAGCGCAGGTGTTCGTCAACGATGAAAGCCGCTTAAGACTCGAAGAAAGAGGGCTAGGCCCCGGGAGGGCTTTCAGGGACTGGGTAGGGTGGATTATAGAGCTAGGGGCTAAGGTTTGTCCATTGGGATTGGGCATGGACGAACCTCGACAGGGCCAGCATTGATGAAAAATGACAAAAGAAAAACTTCTCCCATCGCATCATTAACCGGTGTAGGATTAAAGATCAGGTCCAGGATTCGAGTCAAATCGACCTTCCCTCTCATCTCAGGGTGAGGCAAGGAATTCAAGCAAATGTTCGTTCTTCAATATCTCAAGAAGTTGGATTAGCTGCTCCTCCGACCCGGAGTGGATTCTAGTGGAAGGGCAGAGCAAAGCCTTGCAGTAGGAAGGTGTTCGTTGCTGGGACGGGTTCAAACTGGACTGAAGGGAGGAGGAATTCAATAGTCCTCTCTTCCTGGGGATTCATCACTGGCTAGGGCTTTCGAATCAAAGCATGGGCATCTGCAACTAAGAGGGAGCAGTAGATCGTCGATGGAAGAGCCATGTCAGTCAATTTCTATTGGGACTTCTATGGATTATGGATTCGACTAGAGGGACTCCTAGCAGCAAACTAGTATAAAGGGGCCCCAGACGCAGGAGCCGCCAGCCGGATCGACCAACAAATGATAGGCCAGAGGGATGGGCTCATTCGACTAATCAGTGATCCCTGGGCCTACCTAACACAGATGTCCCTGAAATAGGGGATTGGTTGATCGGAAAGCTCGGGCAGGAGTAGGACATTCCATACAATTCCGATTCGCTAGCCTCTCAAATCCCATTTTTTCATCGGGGTGAATTCTAAGGTTCCTTATTCCGGTTGTAAAGCGGAAGAAGAGGGAGAAAGGGGCACAGCCCCACCAGCAGCCCACGTTTCCGACCCGAAAGGAATTGCAAATGAAAGAAGAATCTGTGTGCACTATCCATGGAGTGGAGTGACTATTCTGAATCTCCTCTTCTCTATCTCCCCCTTTTTTTCCTTCGGCTATTACCGGCTGGCAACGCTTGGCCCAACATTGGATTTGTTTGAAAACAATACAAGCAAGGTGGCGTTCATTCAATCAAAGCTTTTATGCCCTAGCACTAATGACTCTCTTTGGAAAGAAAGGAATGCAGGGAACAAGTCTTTCCTTTCCACTGGTTCTTGAAAGCTCTCAATCCCCCCTTCTCCCATATTTATTCTCCCTCTCGCATCGGTTCTGCATCAGATAATGGGCCCATGCGCAAACTTTCTCTTTTATTGTATTGGCGCCCGATAGGTAGGCTATTAGATTGAGTCGAAAGCCTACCCATAAAGGTTCCGATTCGAGCGAGAGCCCAAACGGGGGAGGCGAGAACATCTTGATCGAAAGCTCCACTGTTCTGAATAGTGAGAAAGACTTTTTCAAATTTGATCAAATCGATCGATCATTTTTGAATATCTTAGGTGGGCCAACCGACCGACCGAGTTGGGCTGGGCGTCCATGTCACAGAACCTTTCTCTAGCCAAGAATCCCATTATTGATCGAATCGAGGCGGATCCAATTCATTGGCAAATGAAAAATCTACCGTTTTCACACTCAGAAAAACCTAGAAAAGAGGAAGAGTCACTAAGACAAGAGCTAGGTAAGCAAGCAAGAAGGAGAGGCTAGAAAAGGCAGGGGCTCTCCATCTCTAGGAACATTGTGTCCAGGATCTGGTAATCTAAAGCCTTGCTTCTTCTGGTCGGCTCGTATTAGCCTGTGCTTTATTACAGGTAGTCATTCCCCCGTTCCTTTAGTCTTTTCAACGGTACTTGAATCTTAAGTCGCGGTCATGTCTCGCCCCCCGGTATAGTGACCGGTTCCATGTTTTCCCCGAATTTCATCAGTTCCAGGCTCAAGTGCCTGTTCATCCATCTTCATTCCAAAGGCGAGCATATCCATTGAGTGACTGTAACTGCTATCGTTTACAGTCAATAGTTCTTAACCAACTTTAGAGCTTTATAAAGCTTTAAGAGAGAATAGGGAGTAAGGGGGACCTTCGCTTCATTAGAAATTGGACCCAGACCTTCTTTCTTCTCCTGCGGAGCCCTGATAAAGTAACCGGCGGCAGGTTAGTACAGTTCTCCTGCTTGCGGATTTTTCCCTGCGCTGATTCAGGAGCCTTCTTCTTTAGTCTAGGATTCTAAAAAAAAAAGAAGCGACTGGGCGAGAACAAGAAGGGGTCGTCGTCCGGCGGCCGTCTACTAAGCGAAGAGCCGCTCGCTTCCTTTTATTCGCACATAAGATGTGCAAGTAGCCTAGGGGAAGAGAAGCAAGCTAGCCCCGCCTACCTCCCATCTATATCTATAGGCGGCAATGGTAAGAGCTGGTAAGCATGGTAACTGTATCGGCGGCCGGGGCCGGTGCTCCGCGTTCTATCTAGGTTCCGCTCTTATGTACGCCCGGGGAACCTCTTCAATAGAAGAACCCGTGTGAGTGGGAAGGGATTGAATCATTCATTCATCTTTTATGTCTTCTTCCGTGATCCATTTCATGTCAACTCTAATTAGTTATAAAAAGGCCTACTTTACAAAGGGAACGTAGTTTCCCGGGAACCAAAAGGTTCCCGGTAACCGGCCGCATCGGCCCGGTAACCTTCGTTACCGTCAGCATTTGGTACTCTCTCGATAGCTTCAATAGTTCACTGAATTTGGTGTAATAAACCGCAAGCCCTTCAGAAAGAAAGACATAATAAAAAAAAAGATCAGAAAGGTTTGGTTACGGGAACCAACGGTGAAGAAGGTTACCTACTTTCGGTGGACGTGGAGCCAACGAGTTCAGTCGAACAGCGTAACGAGTCTAAGGTTACAGAAGCGTTCGCCAACTTTGATAGGCATAGCATTGCAAGCAAATAGAGCAGAGAGCTTACCCTTTCTTTCTATTAGAGTCGTGAGCTTGTTGTAGTCGGTCCTAAAGGGAGAACCTTTCTGCTTACTTGCTATATCCCCGCGTCCTTGCACGGCTCGTTCTTCGCTTCCCCCTCTCCCCCAGGCCATATGGAGTATAGCCAAGTGGTAAGGCATCGGTTTTTGGTACCGGCATGCAAAGGTTCGAATCCTTTTACTCCAGATTCTCAACAGATCAAACAAGCTAAAGAGAAAGAAAGCAATAGAAAAAGAGAAGGGAAAAGTTCAATAGCTAAAGATCTTGCTAAAGCTATAGCTAAAGAAAGAGCTAATTAAGGATGATATAGCTCAGGATGCTGATGACTTGAGCACAGAGAGATGGGAAAGCTATCCTTACAACCAAGGTCAAAGCAATAGAGAAGGGAAAGCGAAAGCTATAGCTAAAGAGAGAAGGGCAAAGCAGAAGGGAAAGACTGAAGGGAAAGCTATCCTTCGGTCAAAGCAATAGAGAAGGGAAAGCGATCCTTCCGGAAAGACTGCAGTCCCAGAGCCTAAAGCACGAGAGAGATGGGAAAGACTGCTGTCCCTGAGCCTAAAGCCATAGCACGAGAGAGAAGGAGACGGCAGAAAGCAATCCTTCCGAGTTGAACTATGTCAAATTGGAGCCCTCTTTAGCTATGAGATGATTAGACAGCTAGGCTCGTATAACTAGCCCCTTAGACAGAAGATTGAGGATGAGTCCAATTAAGCTTGACCCTACTTCCTTCATCCACTCTTTGAACATCACTTTCACTAGTAAGTGAGGAGAGTCCTTACATTCCTTCTACCCAGCTATCCCTGCTCTATAGAAGAAACACTGCCTAGCTTAGAATAGAGGGTACCTACTATGTGATCGAGTCAAGTTGTCCTGTGCTGAGAGAGGCTATTGAACGGGCTACCCTTAATGCTTCTAAGTAGAGGCTATTGAACGGTATACCTTAATGCTTCTAAGTCCTGTATACGGAGAGTGCGGGAAGATTGCTTGCCATTGAGTTAGCTGCTACCGGTCAGTGATCTCAGTTCAGCCATAAAGGTGGTGCTCTCTAGTATATAACTGGTTCTGTCTAGTCTCTTACACAAGAAGGCAGTGATCTCAGTGATAGGCTAGTGCTCAAGAAGCAAGATGGGAGTGCTTCAGACTGTTAATATGAGAGGGGAGATATAGCTCGACTGTTAAGGAAAGAAGAAAGAAAAGCTCTCTAGCCCAAGATTCACTGCGAAGGAACAAGCTAAAGGCTTCCGAAAGATAGTAGAGCTAGGCAAGGTCTTCTGTGAGTGAACGAGATGAGGCAGTGTTGTTCCGGTGCTTTCTTATGAGGATCGAGGCTGTGTTGTACCACCTGGGTAGGTGCTTTCTTCGCGAGTATGTCTGTTGATTGCGCAGTGTCCTATCTGCTCAAGTCAAGCTTTCCTGCAGGCGAGACAGATGCCGATTCTACCGCAGGCGAGACAGATGCCGATTCTACCTCTGTCAACTACCTCTTGATTTTCGATTTTCTCACTCTTTTTTCCATTAACGATTGCCACGTGAAAGCTCTAAGTCAAGAAGTCAAGCCAGCAAGAAAGTTAGAAGGTACGGTTTCATCATCCTAAGCTACCTCACCTCACTAAGTCCAGTCTATGCCCCCGGATAGAGACAGGGTTAATGCTTTGGTCATACTAGATGACGAGGCTTACCGAAATACCTTTGCCGTAACTCAGAGAAGGCCGCTCAAGCAGAATCCGAATACGACTCTCGCTAAACAAGAGCTCTTTACTGCTAAGCTGATCACAACTTCAACAACAGCAAGAAGACGACTATACTAGCCCGCTGAAAGCTTTGAACATTCTCCTTTCTCGGGTTCCTAGCCGGTTCTAGGGTTCGAGAGAGAAATTCCTACTATAAAAGGAAGAAGGTAATCCAATTAGTAGAATGCTGCTTTCTATCGGTTGTTCACATTCAAGCATGAGTTAGTTCAGAGTCGGCAAGGGGAATCAGAGAAAGGGCTGTTTAGTCAACAATCATGACCGTGGGAACATTTGTTCGCTTTATAGGTACCCCCGAATCTACTAGTCATCGCCTTTGAGCTGGGAAAAGCATTTACCTGGAGTTGGCTATTCCTTCTTCAGCAAAGGAAAGATGCCTTGATACCAAGACTAGCTGCGTCTTTTTCGACTAGTGAGTTGTTGCCGTCACTGAACTCGGGCACTGAAAGACCTTTCGAACTATAGTGGATAAAATAGCTGCTTATTCTTCGGTAAGGAAGGCTGTTCACCAGGTAAGGCCTTGGACTGCTTGTTCGTAAGTCAGTACAGCACTAGCACAGATGCTTTTCATAGCCAAGAAAGGAATTCCTTTGAATGAAAGGGAACGAGTGGAGTGCAGTGACCGTACCCGAGATAGATCTGAACCGACGGTTGCGGAGAATAGGTGCAACGGGGAATCATGGGAATAACGAAAGGTTACGTAGGGAACATGGCTGACCAAGCTCCTTTTTCTAACGATTGAAAAAAGAAAGAGGCCGGTGTTCTTCCCAACTGCTCCAATAAACGTGCCTACACCCCATCCCGTCTGGAGAATGATATGATTGACCGAGAGTACTTATGAAACCCGGCACTGAACTAAGGGTTTGATCTGCGGCCTCCTGAACTGTTCGCATCGCTCTCTTCGGTTCAAGCGATATAATTACAGTTCAGATCGACTTCCTAGCGTACGGAATACGGAATGGATTCCAAAGCCCCTCTGTTTTAGCTTAGACTAACGGCACCGATTCCTAGTGCTATAACAGAAACTGCCCTTAACGCGCAAATAAAAGCCCTCACAACACTCGATACCTGCTCCCGCTTATAGATTAGGGTGAGTCACTCAAGTCCCTTGTCACTCGTCCCTCTTTTACGTTTACGAAAATACCGGGCTTTATGCTTTTTTCGGAAACTAAACTAAAGTAGCTCGTCAACCTAAAAACAGAGGACTTCCCTCACTACGAAAGGTGTCCCGTGGATGGCGTACTGATATATCTCCTATTCGTTCTGGATCCAGCTGAAAAAGCCCTTTGCTTTATATTAGCGCTAACGCGCCCCTACAATTGAAAAGACATTCTAGCACTCCTTTTATAATATAAGAAATTGCATGGCTTCGGTTGGTCACTTGCGGGAAATGAAGTCTTTGATGCGCGAGAAAGGGGGCTGCCTTCGCAAGGCTTGCTTGAAAGTCCCAACTGAAAGGACGGTTAATAATTAGTAGTTGCCCCGGCTCTCCCTGCCTGCGCTTTGGTTCTCATGCCTCGTTTTGTTGACGTCGTGCGTAGGATAAATGATTTGCACCGGATAAGCATTTGTTACAGTCGCGAAATACGGGCTTTTGTAAAAGTTTTCATTTTCTTAGCTAAAGGTAGATCAGAAAATGCCATTGTCCTATGGCTGCACTAAACTTTGAACTGGACTAAACGAAGACAAAGTGAAGTCGAAGAGCAAAGTTTAGTCTAAACAATTTCAGAATTCTTGTTTTTACTTTCTAAACAATGGTTAGGCGGAAAGGGTACCCTTAGACCATAAGCCAGTGAAAAAGAAAACCTAGCTAGCCTATAAGCTTCCCTCTCCGATCATTGCTTGACTCGCCATAACCCTTACACCACACCGCCCCTCGTCTTCAAGCTACGGCTACCTGCATGAAAGCCAACCGCTACAATCCTGCTGCAATAAGAACTCGTTATTTTAGCTTGGAAGGACAATAGACTGCCATATCCCATATCTTTTTATTGGATGAAGGGGTCTGTGAGAGCCCTTTCTCTAACTTCGATGCGCCCGCCTCTTTCTTCTCGGAATCCTACGTACCAATGTTGCAACAACCAGCTCTTCCCCAATCAACTCAAGGTATGCAGGTATCTTTTGCTCCACCACCTCAGGCAACCTTACCACAGTCTCAGCGGGTTCGCCCGTCTCCACCAAATCAAGGCCAACATGGCTATATGCCAAGGCAAAGGCCTAGTCAACCGCCTAGGCAGTTCACTCAGCTTAACCAACCCATGAGTTTGATTTTACCGCTCCGTGTTCTTTGATTTTTGAAGCCTCTCGAAGACTAATCGGGGGGACTTCTATGTGATTGACCCTTGTCTTGGATTTGACTACTATGTCATCCACATAGTCTATACATCATCTCATGGAAGATGGCCGTCATAGCCCTCTGGTAGGTTGCTCCGGCATTCTTTAGGCCGAGCCAAATGGCATGACCTTTGCACAGAAGGTTTCCCGCCCCGTGATGAAGGAAGTCTTCTTTTGGTCTTTCTCGGCCAACCGTCTTTGGTTGTATCCTGATAAACCGTCCATAAATGACAGCGTTTTGTACCCCGACATCTAAATTTGGGAGTGGGAAATCGTCCTTGGGACAGGCTTTATTTAGTTTAGCTTTCTAAAAGAAAAGTCCTTCCCATCCTTTTTCGGTACGGGGACGGTTAGAGATCCAATCAGAATAATCCAAGGTCCTAATTCAGCGGGCCGCTTTTTCGTTTTTTTTTTTTCATGAGTTTGTTGACGTAAGTTACTAGGGAGAGGGTAAATCGTTTCCTTCTTTCGCTATTAGTTGATCTAAAGGCTTTTATGGTTATAGATTGCACTAGACTAGAAAGGACAACAAACACACAACTCAACACAACATTACAAAGTTAACTAACAACATATTAAGTTAACAAAAGACATAGAACAACATTAAAGATAACAATGAAAAGTGCTGTGAACAGAAAATTCTGCCAAACACAAAAAGACACTTAGCATAGGAGTCTATCTCCAGTAAGCATAGGAGTAGATCTCCACCAAACAAAGAAAGATAAAGCCATGCATTAAAACACAATACTTTGCGTTTACAGACACTTATTTCAATCTTCTAGAAAGAGTCGGCGGACTCTTCTATTCTAGTCTCCCCGGTGACCGCGGCGGGTGACAGCACGCACAATGAGGTCTTCCTGTTCCTCCCGCAGCATTATCAGTCTACTCTCGAGGACCCTTGTTCTCGGGTCCGTCGCACGGATGCGGTTTTCCACGGCGGCAGGGTTCGCCGGGAACCGGCGTCTCCAAAAAAAGTCTGTTAAGATTCTCCGGCGTTGGCGCAGTTCGTTTTCTACGTGCTGTATTTCGTTTACAACTTGAGCGAGCCTTACTGCATCCGCAATAGTAGCCATACGTGCTAGTACTCAATTTCTTTGATTTGAATTTGATGAAGTGAAGACACTTATCGAGCCTCCATTTATAGAGTGGTAGAGTAATATCGCCATGCAGTACGAATTGCATGGCTGGCACAATTCTGACTACTATAACCACGCTGCCTGTATGAACAAACAAACTTTGCAGAAGCGGAATCGAAAGGCTTGGTTGAAAGGTAAGGATAGCGTGATTGGCCGATTGGTTGGAAGGTATGCATAGCATGATTGACTGCTTGCGGGTCGATCATGGACCACAGCTACTTGGGTAGAGACCGCTGAACATTATTTTGATGTGATGGGCTCGGATCCTTTGCATGATTTCATGTGAGGAGCCACCTTTGACGGGCTTTTCATTTGGATAGATCCAGTGGGCCTTCTTGCATGGACTTGGGCTTGCTTTGATGAGGGGTAGGCTTGTTGAATTGAAGGCATACCGCACACTGCTTCAAATAGAAAGATATTGGTTGAATCTCAAAGCCTCGCCAGAAGACGTTCCACAAAAGCATTATTTCATCTTGTTCCTTGAGCAATTGAGGAAGCGAAGCGGGCTGCTTGTCTTGCCTCGAGCCCATAAGAGAAGTACAAAATGGACTAGGATGGTGCTGTTCTGCTTAAAACTAGGCTAGGAAATGGGCCTAACTCCACTCGGATGAGAGAGCTTCCTATAGGTTGAAAGGCCCCTCACGGAAGGAGCATTTCCTCAATCTCTAGGAGCTCGAAACCTTGCAAGCGGGAAAGCTTCTATCTCTTATAGAGAATAAACATAGGGGAAAGAGAACTACAAGAAGTCTACAACCTTACTAATAACTAAGAAAGGTGCTTTCCTTTACTAATGCAAGACTCCTCTCATTCTCAAAGTCGCTGTCTCCGTCCCGCTATTCCTGCTTCTGGAATAGAGTAAGCTTCTCTTCTTTCGCTGCCTCTGCCTCTCCTCTGGTTTAGAACCCCCAAATCCACAATGACAATGATTGCTTCAAGGTCCACCTCTTAATAGAAGACCCGATCCATCTTCTCTTGAATCTCGACATTTCATCCAAAGAATAGAAAATGGTTAACACATGCCGATTGGAGAACGTATTCCCTTCCCAGCTATTAGTGAAACAGGGGCCATCACTCTAATACGAATCGAAAGAATCACTATCGGGTTTGGTACCAACCAAGATTATCGTGGTTGAAATACCATCAATTTTGAATAGTTATTAGAGCTTCTAATTAAGTCGATTAAAATAATCTTCTGATTCCACCAGTATTATCTCGTTCATGCTCCTCACCTGAGAAGCATTTCACTAACCCCCTGAGGAGCAGTAACAAGTACCTCCCTTGGGGTCGGGTAGCTACAGTCACACACAGTTCCTGTACACAGTAAGACAGTAGCAGCAGTAGCTACTGTAGCGTAAGACAGTTACTCTCACAAGTATGGTTTAAACAATGTTCTATCGGTTTGACCAGGTTTAACAAGTTTGAAACATAGGGTAGATGGTCTAGCTACCCAACTGTAGCTGCAGTAGCTACACTGTACCTCCTTAGCCGGTAGCCAGTAGCCAGTGGGTAGGAAACCTTGCCCGCCAACTAAAAAGAGCGATTGAGAGTGGATTTCAGGTTCGATAGTGTCGAGAAGGTATTAGCCACCGGTGACCGTACTTTCGTAAAAGCACCATCGGGCGGTGGTTCCTCTTCTCTTCTTCCTCTTGAACCTCGAACAAAAAAAAGATATCGCCATCAGCTCGACTAAGAGTTCCGAATCAAAAAAGTCAACTGAACTTTACTTAAGACGAAGGAACCGAGTGCCAAAAAAAACCGGTTTCGCTTCAAACTACTAGTAATTAAGACTAAAAGTAAGGAAGTCCTTGGCCTGCGTTCATTATACCTACCACTTTTTAAAGAACTTGATTTCAATCTCAACAAAGAAATGAAAGCATAACTCTTTGCTTGTTGTCCTCTTACTTACTCAATTGTGGAGGTATCTCGGGTGTCTGATCCGATCAGTCTCGTGATGAAGAGAATTCCGATCTTCCACTAAGAAAGGTCTCGTCACGACAACTCAATTTGTCCGGTAAACTACTAGGGGCTCCCCATGATTTAGTAAAAGGGAGGGGAGATTTGCTCCTCATCCGGGGGTTCATTTCATTCATTATGAACTAAAAAAGGTCTTAAAAACTTCATAGAATTCAGGATCGGCCATTTCATTTGTGCTTTCAGCAAGTAGGCGACGCGAATCTATTTCTATGCTTCAATCGGCTACCAATTGCTTGGATGCGTTTGAAGCCTCGAGATGACTTGCAGAAAAAAAGCTTTCTAGGTTTGTCTTCTGTCTCCGTAATAAATGGTCCATTTATTGATGGGCGAACGACGGGGATTGAACCCGCGCGTGGTGGATTCACAATCCACTGCCTTGATCCACTTGGCTACATCCGCCCCTACCCCCGCACAGGTTTCAGTCTCTATCTACGATCAGACCCTTTCTGAACTCCCCGATGACCGCTATCAAAGAGAAGCTTTTTCTTATACTATAGTTGCAAGTCTATTGTTCTCTTTCTGAATTAGGTGAAACAAAGCTTCAAACAAAGAGGTTGGGCTGTTCACTTCATTGATTTGACTTCACTTTACTTAAGATTAAAGAGAGGGGCCGGGCGGGCAGTAAAGGCTCATTTAGTAGACAGCGAGCGAGCAGCAAGCACCTACTCCTATCAAAATGAAAAGCAGCAAGCTGAACTTGAATTGAAGAAGCGAGCCTCTATCAGAGAAAGGAAAGCCGTTGCGCGTTAGCGCATCCGTTTTCTTGCTCGTTAGCGCCCTTCCTTCAGCTGGCTTCGCCTTATCTATTCATCTCTTTTTTCAAATGGAGATTTAGGGATCTCTCTTGTTCATAGATCTGGAAACCAGACCTATCCCCGGAAGAACCAACACTTAAAGGGTGTAAGCAACGGAAGGTTCTCACCCTGTCCCCGACATTGTTCTCCGACGATGCCCCCTGGGCGAAAGGGGACACCATTCTCTTTCTTTCTTCAATCGTTCCGATCAGGACAAGTGGGTTGGTTCGTTTCGTCCTCCTATCTACGCAATTCTCTGTCTTCGTTCGTGATCATGTTGGGCGAAAGGTAGTTGTAGAGGAGCGGCTGTGAAAAAAGGGCTCTTCCCCCTTTCCATTGAAGTAGGGAGGGCTTCCTTCCCCGCCATTCCGGCCTATTATTGATAGGGATTTTACCGATGCTGAAGGTAGCTTGCTTACCAAGCCACCCACTTGAGAAGCTGGTCGCTAGAAAGAAGCGACGAGGAAGCGAAGCTGTCTACGAAGCTTTGCTTCTCCCCCTGTAGTCGTAATACTCGGCTCGTCGCTACTTTGATTCAAAAGGTAACCGGCGGTTCCCGACTTTCTCTGGTTTCCGCAACCGTAACCATTTTTCCGATTACATAAACCTTTTTTTTGAATAGCGATACGCTCTAAAAAAAGTGAAGGATAAGCAACCATTCTAGAAGCGGTAGCTTCCCGCCTCCTTCATTCCTACTGCCTCCTTCGGTGAGAAGTTCCCTTCCTTTTTCTTTTTATAAAAAAAATGACTGATTGGTCTGCTCAGCAAACGCACAAAGTGGACCGCTGTTTGGCTGACCCCCTTCCTCCCATTCGGGTTGGGTTGACCCAGAAGTACAGTAAGAAGGAATGGAACCGCTTGAGAGTCGTCTGAAGTTCACACTTGGGTAAAGACGACTGACTTTGGAAACGGAACACGAACCAATTTCAGCTATTCCGGCTTCTTATTGAGCGTAGCGAAATCAAGGTTTATGAGAAAGTCAGCGAAGTTTCTATGATGTTCTACCTTTGCGTAGTCTCGGCCCACAGTGACAGTGGAAGGCTCCGCACCTGAGCCTCGTTAGACTCAGCAGAAGTGTAAGGTGTAAGTGAAGAGAATAGAAGAGATGAAGTCCGCCCCTTAGCCTAGTCTATATCCACAGCTGACGCAACTCCGTACCGACGTCTCACTACTACTTAATTAATTAATTAACGGCTAAACTTTTTCATAACCTGAGCTTTCCTTAACCAGTTGACCTTACTTCGTAACCTTAGCCTCCCTTTCTTTATAGTTCGACTAAGTGACTTCGTAACCGAAACCGACTTTTTTTCTTACTGTAGCATAGGCCTTCGCCACTTCAAACGGGCGCTTCGCCCCTCTTTTTTTTTGATTAGAAAGAGCGGGG